AATTCTGAATCTAATTCTTGGTAGAAAATAAGTTTCTTGGAATTTTTTATCTCGAATCGTATTGAATAAAAACTGCCTAATCTTTTGAATCCTTGTTTCGGAGTCGATAAATTATACGTCCTCTGGTTGAATCATAACGACTTACTTCAATTTTTACTTTATCTCCGGGCAGTATCCGTATAAAACTACGTCGGATCTTTCCTGAGACATAACCTAGAATCAGATCTTCATTATCTAACCGAACCCGGAACATGCCATTGGGAAGCGATTCAGTAATTAAACCTTCATGAATCCATTTTTGTTCTTTCATTCCAGGTAAAGCCCCCTTGAAGTATCAACTAATAGAGGAGAAACGATATTAGACAACTCACCCCCTGTCTTTTTTTTTTTACAAATACAAATAGGAAGAGGTTTCGTATCCCATTTGGACATTAAAAGGATTACCATATATAACACAAAATTTCTCCGCCGATTCCTTCTAGTCGAGCCTCCCGGTCTGTCATTATACCTCTAGAAGTAGAAAGAATTACGATCCCCATCCCACCTAAAATTCTAGGAATTCGTTGGGAGTTAGAATAGATTCGTAAACCGGGTCGACTTATCCGTTTTAAATTTAAAAAATTGCTATAAGGTCTTTTAGTATTCCTTCTATGCCGCAGGGTTAAAACCAAAAAATTTTTGTTTTTTTCTCGATGTTTTCTGACGTTTTCGATAAAACCTTCTCGGAAAAGTATTTTAACAATATTTTCGGTAATATTAGTAGATGCTACGCGAACAACTCTTTTTCGATCCATATCAGCATTTCGTATAGAGGTTATTATCTCGGCAATAGTGTCTCTACCCATGATGAACTAAAATTTTTGGTGCCTCAAAATTGGATATAATTAACATGTTTTTCTTTTTTTTTATGAATATGAATTTTTCAAGGTATATGCGTGAGACACAATCTATGAATTAATCTAGTTCCTTTCAAATACCCTAAAGATATCAGGATCTCATTTTATAATACCTCGGGGGCTAATGAAACTATTTTAGTAAAATTTAATTGTCTCAATTCGCGGGGGATTGCGCCAAAAATTCGAGTTCCTTTTGGATTTCCTTCTTGATCAATCACAACTGCAGCATTGTCATCATATCGTATTATCATACCGCTGTCACGTTTAAGTTCTTTACAGGTACGAACAATTACAGCTCTGACTACTTCTGATTTTTCTAGGGACATATTTGGTACTGCTTCTTTGATCACCGCAACAATAACGTCACCAATATGAGCATATTGACGATTACTAGCCCCTATAATTCGAATACACATCAATTTTCGAGCCCCGCTGTTATCCGCTACATTTAAATAGGTCTGAGGTTGAATCATATGAATTTTTGAGTCTATTCTTCCAATGCAAAGGATGAAGAAAATAAAAGAAATACTGTTTGTCAAAAAAAAAGAAACCTGCGGCTTTGTTTCATCCCCAAGACTCGTTTCTACTGGTTCTACGTTTTTACCCCGAAATAATAAATTGAGTTCGTATAGGCATTTTGGATGCTGCTATTAAAATAGCCCTTCTAGCTATATTTTCGGTTACTCCACCCATTTCATATAGTATTCGACCCGGTTTAACAACAGCTACCCAATATTCAGGGGACCCTTTCCCCGAACCCATACGTGTTTCGGCGGGTCTTACTGTAACTGGTTTGTCTGGAAATATACGGACCCATATTTTTCCACCCCGGCGCGCATTTCGTGTCATTGCCCGTCGACCTGCTTCGATTTGTCTAGATGTGATCCAAGCAGGTTCAAGTGCCTGAAGAGCATATTTACCAAAACAAATATGATTACCTCGATAAGATATTCCCTTCATTCTTCCTCTATGTTGTTTACGGAATCTAGTTCTTTTGGGGTTATAGTTGATGGTTGCTTCGGAATTCCATCTCTACTACAGAACCGGACGTGAGAGTTTTTTTTCATCCGGCTCCTCGCGAATAAAAGAATTCAAAATTGAATTTCAATTAATTTGATTAGATATTAGAACATTTTTCTAATATAATTTTTTTTATTCAAGTTTACCAATAAAAAAAAAAGTTATCGCGGGCGAATATTTACTCTTGTAATCTCTATTTCAGTACTAGCGCTTGTTCATCACTTCTCCGAATAAATGAATTGATTTCCGGTTCATTTCGCCATCCCAACTAGTGAATCATTAAGATGCATTTGTTCAATAAAATCTTTTACATTCACAGGTTCCTTCGTTCCCGCCACTTCATACTAAATGTTTAGGTTAGAATTCTACAATGGAGCTCATTTATTCTTGAGACAACCCTCTTAGTCTTTATTGGCTCGGAGCTCTTGACTTTTTTCTTCTATAAAAAAGAAGGATTCATTGAATATTTCATTATGGATGAATCAAATCAATTAGTATTGATGCTTTATTACACTGTCTTTTATGAGATGACTCATAAACCTTACATATTGGAATTATATATCATTGATATTTTTTTTCTTTCT